GATATTTCAGTATGTATACGTATGTATACAGGGTCATCTTTTCTGTAGTTTCGATAGAAGGATTCGATTCCTCTACCAATGCAGTCAACTCCATTTGTTAGAACAGCTTCCATTGAGTCTCTGCACCTATCCTTTTTTTTTTGATTCTCGCTTTCTGAACCCTTGTTTTCTGAACACAGGATTTGGCTCAGGATTGCCCATTTTTAATTCCAGGGTTTCTCTGAATTTGGAAGTTACCACTTAGTAGGTTTCCCTACCAAGGCTCAATCCAATCAAGTCCGTAGCGTCTACCAATTTCGCCATATCCCCCTTATGAGGCCGAGATCTCATTGTGATCCCCCCTCTTATGTTGGAACCCTTGAATTCATTAGATACTGATTCCTATATCGAAAAAGTGTCTGCTCCTATTTCTTACCCATCTTCTTTCATCTCTATCGGTGGGCCAGTATTTGGTCCAATCAGAAATGATTCTATCATTGATGTATCTGCAATTCAATATGGATGGATATATCCCACATATACATGTCTCTCTCCCTCTCATTTTTCCCGCGCGATTGGGAATACTGGAACGGTCGATATTCATTCTTCTTTTTTTTTCGTCCTATCTCCTCCCTTTCCGAATGAAACCAGAGGAATGTCTCATTATGATCTGAATTGCATTCTTATCTTATCCTTTCCTTAGGACCGATCCGCTCTAATCTAATAGAATTTAGAATTAATAGAATCTGCTATAACTAATATGGATATAGTTATATATAATTATTTCAAATGTAATATTTTGCATTTAAAGAAAAAAAATTCGAAATCAAAGAAATAGAAATTTCTAATAATCAAATTTCTAATCTAATAATAATAGAAAATATAATAAGAATTCATAGAATGATAATATCAATCACTCGAATTTTCAATAAAAATTCTATATAGTTATAGTTATAGTTATATTATAATATATAAGAATATTCTTATGATATTAATTAATCATTTTTAATGGAATAGAATTCGATTCTTCATTCTATTAATATTAATTATTATATAGTTAAGATTCCGGTAGTTTACCGAATTCCTATGCACTATTTCTGTTATGTGAGCCCGCTTAGCTCAGAGGTTAGAGCATCGCATTTGTAATGCGATGGTCATCGGTTCGATTCCGATAGCCGGCTTTTCTCTATTTGTCCGATTTTTTCCATGATTGATAATGTCTCCTTGAGATCAAGGAATATTGAAAAGACTCCTCCCTTTTTTCTTTTACAAATGTCGGGTCACCGATCTATTATGTCGTGGGAACTTACAATTATGAATAAAAAACTGATTGGAGCAGTGAAATCTCTACAGAACAAATCAAGAAAAGGATCCTTAACTTCCTATATATACAAAATAATCCGGATATTGATACAATTCATCATTCTTCTTTGTAGTACTTCAGTAGATTTATCTTCGTTTATCGTTTAGTTCAGTCTGACTTAGGTTTATTCTGTAAAATGAAATTTCAATAAAATAAATAAAAAAAAAGGGGGGGAGTCTTTATGTCTCGTTACCGAGGGCCTCGTTTCAAAAAAATACGCCGTCTGGGAGCTTTACCGGGACTAACTAGTAAAAGACCTAGACCGGGAAGTGATCTTAGAAACCAATCGCGTTCCGGGAAAAGATCTCAATATCGTATTCGTCTAGAAGAAAAACAAAAATTGCGTTTTCATTATGGTCTGACAGAGCGACAATTGCTTAGATATGTTCGTATAGCTGGAAAAGCCAAAGGGTCAACAGGGCAGGTTTTACTACAACTACTTGAGATGCGTTTGGATAACATCCTTTTTCGATTGGGTATGGCTTCGACCATTCCTGGAGCCAGGCAATTAGTTAACCATAGACATATTTTAGTTAATGGTCGTATAGTAGATATCCCAAGTTATCGCTGCAAACCCCGAGATATTATTACTACGAGAGATGAACAAAGATCCAGAGCTTTGATTCAAAATTATATTGATTCATCCCCCCACGAGGAATTGGCAAAACATTTGACTTTTCACTCATCCCAATATAAAGGATTAGTAAATCAAATAATAGATAGTAAATGGATCGGTTTGAAAATCAATGAGTTGCTAGTCGTAGAATATTATTCTCGTCAGACTTGAACCTAACTAAAATAACAAAGCTTCGGACAATTTTGCCCCCCCTTTTTCGCCAAAGTCAAGTAAATAAGGGGTTTGATCCGGATTTTTCTCCCACTCACGTATCACAAATGGATCAGCAGTGAGATTTTCATTCTTTTCCACTCTTTCCGGCATTTTCCATACCACAGTAATTAGGAAGAATCTCTATCAAATAAAGGTCTTACTGTTGGAATAATGGTATCAATTGTTATTTGATACATTGCGGTTGGTAACGTTGGTGAATTAGGTGAAGGTACGGAAAGAGAGGGATTCGAACCCTCGGTAAACAAAAGTCTACATAGCAGTTCCAATGCTACGCCTTGAACCACTCGGCCATCTCTCCTACATAATCTTATGATTATGACCCAGAAACCGAGTGAATCGCGAGTCATTCATATTATTGCAATACAGGTACGACCGATCAATTAAATTCTAAATAGAAAACTTTTCGTCAAAGAAAGATCTTCCGTAGGCTCGAGGGATAAAAAAAAACTTCTCGAGTTCTCAGAATCCGTAGGAAAAATTCCTTGATTCCTCAACTTAGATAAAATAGTAATAATTGGTATACTACTCAATTTGAATGAAATCCAATCGGATTCAAATATTTCCTATCTATCCCTGTCCAAAAGGGACAATTTGAGTGGAAGGTCCACATCCTTTTTTTTTTAGAATGAGTCTGTTTGTTTTTATGTGATTTCGTACTGTACAATTCCTTTGTTTGTGGGATCATTTTCCCTCGAGGGGGAATGAGAAGAATTATTGAATGGACTGTTAACTATGCCTAGATCTCGGATAAATGGAAATTTTATTGATAAGACCTCTTCAATTGTAGCCAATATCTTATTACGAATAATTCCGACAACTTCAGGAGAAAAGGAGGCATTTACCTATTACAGAGATGGTGCGATTTGATTCTTTTTTTTTTTTTATTTATTTACCGCCCTCAGTCTTATGAGAAAGAGACATGATTCGGGATACAAAGAAAAAAGATTCTTGAAATAAACCTACGCTTGATGAAGGTGAAGTTAGTTTGGAGATAGAACAATTCCTTCTGTCGTGTATCCCCGATTGATGCAGCCTCAGATGCTTCAATTGTCGATTCTAGTATTGAGCGAAAGGTTAACCTATAGGTTCTGTATTGCAGGTCAATACTACTTCACTAGTACCAATAGGCCGCATAGGGGAAGAAACACTACACCTAGGAATCAACAACACGAAAACTTTGTTATAAATTACTCCTTTTCCTTATCGGGATCGGGACTAACAAGAATGGTTGGGACAACAAACATCCATCTCGTTCGTACTTTGGATACCCGTATAACCATCGAAGATCGTTGAAGTGACTAATTCCTGGAAATAGAGGGCGTTGAGGACAAAGAAATTGTTGGAGTTACCATTTCTATCTAGCACCAACACGCTTGGTGTTAAGAAAAGACAGACCTCTTGCAGGAAGGATGGCTAGAGATTTCTTGTAAAAACACCAGCCCCTGTCAGTTCATAATAAAAATATTTCAATCTTTTTTGATTCCATGGATTATTTCCCTTATTACTATGCACAGAAGGGAGGAGCCGTATGAGATGAAAATCTCACGTACGGTTCTGGAACGGAGATTCTTTGAATAGAATGAACGACCGTAACGGATGTCGGCTCAATCCGAAGGAAATTATGCGGAAGCTTTACAAAATTATTATGAAGCTACGCGACCAGAAATTGATCCCTATGATCGAAGTTATATACTCTATAACATAGGCCTTATCCACACAAGCAACGGAGAACATACGAAGGCTTTGGAATATTATTTCCGGGCACTCGAACGAAACCCATTCTTACCACAAGCTTTTAATAATATGGCTGTGATCTGTCATTACGTGCGGCTATCTCCACTATAGAAAGAAGGAAAGAAAGATCAAATCTTCTAGTAAATACTAGAAACAAAATAGGCTTTCTACATATGCATCGTCCAAAGCAACGATTTTTATCAGCTGTAGCAAAGAAAGAGACTTCATACGAGCCGAAATATGAAGAAATAGGTATGGCCTATATACTAGATTCTATGGATAAAGGATCTAATTGATGGAGGAAGCACCGTAAAGATCAATTAGCGAGGTTTGGGGGCCGATACAATAAGAACTGCTTACTTATGTCATGATATGAGATAAAAGTTAGGAATCAACTTATGTAATAGAGTCGATCTACTAAGGTATTGAGCAGCGGTGTAGCATCAGATCCCAAAGATAGTAAGTCCTTTCTTTCTTCTGGAGGAAAGTCCTTTTCAAAGATTCTATATGAATTTCTATATGAAACCGAGATAGTTACCTTTCAGAAAATTCTAACGATAGGGGTAGATACCTATGTTCTTCTGAAGGTGGGAGAAAAGATAAAACTGATTATTGATCAAAATTAGAGTTTGAAACTCATGTAATTAACCTCTTCTGGTTAACCCGAGAAAAAAAAAATGGGATAGATTTACGAGAAATCTTATTCAGTTAGATATGGTAGATTAAGATGGGACACCAAAAGAATTGATTGCTGAGCCGTATGAGGTAGGAAACTCTCAAGTACGGTTCTAAGGGAAGGAATTGACCCACCTATTCCGGCCGGGGAGAACAGGCCATTCGACAGGGAGATTCTGAAATTGCGGAGGCTTGGTCCGATCAAGCTGCTGAATATTGGAAACAAGCTATAGCGCTTACTCCAGGTAATTATATTGAAGCACATAATTGGTTGAAGATCACAAGGCGGTTCGAATAAGAACACTCTCTTTTTTAATTCATTAACTCTCTTTTTTAATTCATTATAATATTGGATCCATCAATCAAATAAAATAGATCGTTCCTCTGGGAAGAGCCAAT